TCTTTATTTTATTTAATTATCATAATTTTTTTTTTCGTAAAAAAAAAAAAGGATCCCCCTTTCAAACGCAATGATGCTTTTTGGAAATTCATTTATTTGGTCATTAAAAATAGCTATTCTTCTCCTCTATAGTATTTATTGACCCTTCCTAAAAGCTAAAGAATCAGTATTTAGCTCGATCAAATATCAGGGAAGAAGTTCCATTTGTTCAATCAATTTTCCTCTCTCTTTTTTTCAGTTTGTCCACTACTTTATACTTTAGTATATTCTAAAGTATATTATATAGATATGTAATAATAAAATAATAAATCGAAAAAAGAAAAATTCCGACTAAGTCTTTGACGAAGGGAATCAAGACTCATTACTATTTCGACACACGACAAGCAAGTATGTGTAAAATTCCTTGTCGTGTGTCGAAGACCAGGAAGGCAACGAATCCCCCTAGAATTGTTTGTTCCCTTCGTTTATCTTCTCTTTTCGTTCTATTCCCCGTTTCGTGGAGTATCTAGTCGAATTAATTATCGAATCGAAAACTTTTGATACACTCTATTAAATTGAGATATCATATGATATTTGAGAATAGTGATATCATCCCAATTTCAATTGAAAAAAAAAGTGAAAAAGTCAAATAGTCCTCTTTGCAATATAGTTCTATTATAACTAAGAATGCCGTACAGGTGATTTCCGACTTCTAATCTAATACTAATAGATGTAGAAAAAGAGTATAACCTTTTCATAATTTTTTTGATTTCTTGATCATCCAAAATTGTCAAAGAATTGTCAACAAAAATTTTGTTCTTGTTACGAACTTGATGTTGATAAATCCACGAATCTAGAAATTCATTTCGGACAATTGAACCTTCTCGAACTGTTTCTTTTTAAGAACCAAAAAGATTTGTGCCAAAATAACAGATGCAAAAAAGAACAAAAGACCTTGTACGCGCAATGGGTCTTGAAGTACTATTTCTGCATCTCCCTGACCAAATCCACCCACATTAGGATTACTTGTTAATGGTTGATCAAGTTTGATAGATTCACCCTCTGAAACAAGAAGTTCGGGTCCTGGAGGGATAATATCAACCACTTCACGTCCATCCGAGGCATCGAGTATGGTTATTTCGTATCCTCCCTTTTCTTTTCGTAAAATTTTCTTTACTATACCGGCTGCTGTCGCATTATAAACTGTATTATTACTCTTGTTTCCGTCAGGATAAATCTGACCCCTTCCCCTGTTACCACCTACATATATCGGATATTTTAAGAAGTGAACATCTTTCTTAGTATCTGGGTCCGGGGAAAGAATAGGAAAGGTGATTTCACTATATTTTTGCCCAGGAACAGGGCCTATCACAAGAATATTTTTTTTATTGGGGCGATAGCTCTGAAAAGAAAGATTGCCTATCTTTTCTTTCATCTCAGGAGAAATACGATCGGGTGGGGCTAATTCAAATCCCTCAGGTAAAATAATAACAGCCCCCACATTCAAACCCCCCTTTTTGCCGTTAGCAAGAACTTGTTTTAGTTGCATATCATACGGAATTCGAACAACTGCTTCAAATACCGTATCAGGAAGAACCGCTTGTGGAACCTCAATATCCACGGGCTTATTAGCTAAATGGCAATTGGCACATACAATACGCCCAGTTGCTTCTCGTGGATTTTCATAACCTTGCTGTGCAAAAATGGGATACGCATTTGAAATGGATGACCGAGTTATTATATATATCATGACCGATACGGAAATGAATCGAGTAATCTGTTCTTTTATCCAAGAAAAAGTATTTCTAGTTTGCATGGTCCAATCGTTGATCCCGAAAATTGCTACAATAAATTGGGTAGGTTGCTAGTATAGTTCCCTATCCACGATTCTGCTATTTACTTTAGTGAACGGAATTTACTGAAATAATATTACTGGAATATGGGGGGAACTCCCCGCCTTGTATGGGTAGAAATAGAAAGAGTAAGTACGATTATGAATGCTTTGATTATGTCCGAAGTAAGAAACATTATAATTGTAAATTATAATTGGATTCATATCTGTATATCCTTTTTCTTTTTTCTTTTCAATCATTCATTGAATGATAAATCACTACAAGTGATGGGGATACACGATTTAAATAGCGGAAAATCCAATATTTCAAAATTGTATCTAGAATGACTGGAAAAGTGGAAACAAGACCAGATATAATTTGATCGTTATGCACAAATCCAAAATCTTTGTAGATAGAGTCAATCATTAGTTCCCAACCGTGGGGCGAATGAAATCCGATACATAAATCGGTTAATAAAAGAATAAAAAAAGCTTTTATTGTGTCGCTTAAGTTATATAGGAATTCCTGAACCCAAGAGTTAAGAAGAATAAGTTCTTTATTCCCCAGAATAGAATAACCACTTAGAATAAGGAAACAGATTATATTTGTCGAGAAGTGCAAAATTATATGGATACAATCCTCATTGTGCATCTTGATCAATTGAATCGTTTCATTGTGTATTCCTATACGAAGCTTTTGTAGATGTGTTTCCGGGTATTCCTTTATCATTTCGTCCAACAAATGGAGCTCCTCTAATTCGATGAATTTTTCGAGAAGACTCGTTTCTTGAATATCATTCAAAAAAGTTTCAGATTGCTTAATATTCCACCAATTAGTAACCCAAGATTCCAGACTTTTTTGAAATGATAGAGAGATCCACCAGGGTAAAAATACTATAGATGCAAGATATAGAAAGGAAATAAATACTTTCTTTTTTTCCATTTTTTTTCATCTAGAAATTGTTAACGAACTCGTCGCGCTCGTCGACTCTATGTGACCTAATATTTCTATGAAACATGAGTTCTATATACTCTATTACAAAGTATCGAATCCATGAATCTATGAATCTATTCTCTGTTTTTTTGTTGTAATTTGAGAATTAGTCCTTTAATCTTGAAAAAATACAAAATATCGAATAACGAATCTACTCCGAATTCGAATTAAGAAATCAAAAAAAAAGGTGTTTCCCGATATTGCAATTGGTCAAATTCGAAGCAATTCCTTCCTTTTAAGGAATACGTGGAATAGCCACTTTAATTAATGAATATGATTTTTTTTTATTTCAAGACGAGAGAACTTACTTTACTACTAAAATATCAATCAAATATTTTGAAAAATTTCATGAGTTACCCATAGCACAAAATAAAGAATTGAAGGTCTGAATGTGATGATCAAAAATGGGTGGAAAAACAAGACAAAATTAGCAGAAAAAAATAATCGTTCTAATTAAGAAAGCCAATTGTTTGATCCTTAAAAAGAACAAAAGAAAGAATAAAAATCAAAGGAAAGATTGCGAAATAATATAATAAAAATACATGAGTTATTTGTATTGTATCTAACCTATCAATTCTAACTACTGGGCCTAAAGAAAGTTATTTATTTCGATTTGATATATGGAATGAATCCATTATTATTTCCAATTATTTCCATATGAATAAACGACCTTTTTTTATCGACAAATTTGTAGACAAAAAAAAATTCCTTTTTGGTTTTTCTGTATACTTGTATACGTCTGTTTTGACCCGAATGGGTGTTCGGATGAAATTTATGTTTGTTTTGATTTAGGTATGCCGTATAAAAATAGAATTGTAGAGTTTTTATTTTATTTTATTCCGAGCTGAGAAAGAAAACATGCATTTCAAAATACTTCAATCGGTACACGCAAGAAAGAGGCCAATTCAGCAGCCTTTTGTTCAATTTCTCGTGGAGTTAAATTCTCATCAGTACGAGTCAAGGGAATGGCCCCCTGGCCTCTGATTTCCAGATAAAGGACACGACGAGTATAAATACCCTCTTTTAGTTCTATTCTAATGGACTGAATATCTTTTATAAGAAATCGGAGGAAGATGCGACGATTTTTACCAGGAAATCCCCAACGAAAAATACATACTATTCCTTCTTTTCTATCGAATCGATCATAACCACTACCTACATTCCACGAAATTGTACACCACAAGTAGGAGCTAATAAAGAGGCCTGCGATCCCATAGAAAGACATCACGATCCCTTGTGGAAAAAAAAGAATTTGCTGGGGGGGGAATAAAGATATCAAATTCCTACCAAGATAGCTAGAAATTCCAACCACTAAGAATCCTAATGAACCTAAAAAAAGGATAAATGCCCAGCAGAAATTACTTATTTTTCGAGATCCCGTTATAAGTTCTATCCATATACGTTCTGATCGCCAATTCATAGTAGATCGGGTTGCATTTAATTTTTATTGAAAGAATATCATTTGACTTTCCTTATTCTTTTTGTTTCCGATGTAACTCTCATCAACTAGTACTATTCTGATGTGAATCTTTACTTTAAACTAGTTAGATCTAAAATAATCAGATCTACCTCTAATGTCATGTTTTTACATGCATTAAGGGTTTGTTCTTTTATGTTCGGAAGAAATCACGCGGTCGACTATTTTGTAAAATAAAGATCTGTGTTATGATTCAAGTCGAAGTCTTGAAAAATGAGATTTTGCACACAAGATCTAAATAATCTTGTTTTTTTGAACATGAAGAAATAAAGAAGCCATTGCAAATGCCGGAAATACTAGGCCGACTAAAGGCACAAAAATAGAGGGAAAGTTGATAGTTGTCATAGAAGGGGTACCTCGATTTACTATATTGTACCTGTTTGTTATATTTTTTTTGTTATTATGTTATTATATTAATAAATTCATTCGAATTCTAATTCTATAAAGGAAAAAAAGCGTGCAGCTGAAATAACTCACTGAGAACGCCCTTTAAAAGATTACGCGGTACGATTGGATCGAATAAACCCTTATGGAATAAATATTCGGCTGCTTGTGAACCTTCCGGTACTGTCTTATTCAATGTTTGTTCAATTACTCTTTTACCTGCAAATGCAATGTAGGCATTGGGTTCGGCAATAATGATATCTCCCAACATACCAAAACTGGCTGTCACCCCACCAGTAGTAGGAGATGTAAGGATTGATACATAGAATAACTTT